GAATAATAAATTAAATATGAATAGAACAAGAGAGGAGAGCGAATAGCAGAGAAAAGATTATACAAAGCTCTCTACAAGTCATCTACACCTTCCTTTTATATTTTTATATATATTCTTTTTTATATATTTTATTTCATTAATTTTTCATTAATTGAATTTCGTTTGGTGATTAAGGGTAAGTTCCGTAAAAACCCCCGCTTTCTTTGAAATATCATGTACAGTTCCTGTAGGCTGAGCGCCCTTTTCAAGGAAATATAGAATAGCAGGAACATTTAAATAGGTTTGATTCTTTATCGGATCATAAAAACCCACTTTCCGAAGATCTCTTCCCTCTCGTCGGGATCGAACATCAATTGCAACGATTCGATAAATGGCTCATTGGGATAGATGAACAATACCCCCCCCTAGAAACGTATAAGAAGTTTTCTCCTCGTACGGCTCAAGAAAATTGGAAATTATATCTATGTATAGAATAATAATGTCAAATATAGCCATAAAATCATCAAACCAACTAGACTATGATTTAAGTACTTATTCTTTCCCCTACAAAAAAAAAAAAAAATTATTCGTATTCTAAATTTGTACCCTCATAACTCAAGTTGTATAACTCTCAAATAACTCAAGGAAACCTTTTAAGTATTTGATTTATTGAGTGGTCTCTAACCCCTTTTTGTCTGTCTCTTTTAGAATCTATTTTGATTCTGATCTAGTTGTTGAGACAATCGAAAATGGTATTTCCTTGTTCCAGGATCCTTTATCTTTGCCTTGAATCATTGGGTTTAGACATTACTTCGGTGATTTTGAATCGTTTCAAAATGGCAGCAACATACCCTTTTTTATGATTTCTTTCTATCAAAGAATCATATGACTGAGTGATTCTTGTGTAATACACTTTTGATTTGATCGAAAAAGTTTTACCAATTCAAAAAAAGTGACTTTTGAATTTTAAACTTGCTTGAATTGGATCCTTTCGATTTATATATGGAAAATTTATTTACAAATATATTTACGAAGTTGTCACAATTTATTGATTAATACTAACCCTAGATTCTTGCCTCCGAGAAATGAATCAATACTTTTTACTCGAGCTCCATCATGTACGATTTACATCACCCCCCCCCCCCAAAAAAAAATGAGAGTTGGAGTGAAACAGAAGAAACGATGTCGAGTCAAGAGCACTTTCATTCCTCTATAATTCCTGTATAATAAAAAATGGTGGATGTAAGAACCCACAACGGATCGTGTCCTTCAAGTCGCACGTTGCTTTCTACCACATCGTTTTAAACGAAGTTTTACCATAACATTCCTTTAGTTTGGAACCAGTATGTAATTGATTCCATTATGGAATCATGAATAGTCATTGGTTCGGTCGGTACATAGTAATCTATACTTTTTCTTTCTATATGAAATATGAATGGCTAGGTTCTGACTAAGTCTCAGAACGAATTAAATTTAATCCCCAATACCCGATACATATATTTTATTTCATTTTATTTATTTAATATAATAAATATAAATTATTTAATATAATAAATATAAATATAAATACCACGAATAAAAAAAAAAAAAAAATTTCTTTTTGAATCTCCATCTTCAAGTAACTTGATAGTGATAGGACAAATTTACCAATTTCACACTTCTTCGAGTACTACGAACTCATAAGAAATCATCAAAAAGATTTAAGTGATTGAAAAATTTCCGGCTTCGAGATCATTATTTGAATAACATTCTAAAGTAAGGACCACATTCTAGCATCCTAGAATAAATCCATATTTGTATTAAAACATCAATGATTAAAAAACTAGATAGCTAAAAAATCCAATTTCTTTTTTTAATGAAATATGAAATAGTGGATAAAGACTGGTGTAAGGTAAGGTTGTTGTTTTTTCATACTGGCTGCTAAAATAGGAATCGAAATAGCAATAATATGGGACCCCCATACAGATAGACTAAAAAACTTTTACTGAAAAAAATTGTTACTGAAAGGAATTATAGATATTCTAGGTTAAATATTTAATATTTAGGGATCACAAATAGATTCAATTACATCTGCGTGTTATTTGAACACGATTCAATTGGTGAAAAAGATATGATTCAGAGAAGAATTATTAAGAATCCTAATAAAACTTTTCCAATCCAATATTATACTCTTAATATTATACTCTTAAACAGAAGGGTATTTTAAAAGGCAATCTTTTTTCTGATATATAGCATTCATTATATATATTATAATGCTATAATTTATAATGCTATAATGGGTTGGGTGTGCTCTGGGACGGAAGGATTCGAACCTCCGAATAGCGGGACCAAAACCCGTTGCCTTACCACTTGGCTACGCCCCATTTCTATTCGACCCTAATAAACACTAATATTGGTATTGGTTGTTCGTCAACTCCAGCATAAATATCTATAAAATAGGTAGATTGTTGCTAGAATTTTAATACGGGTCGATATAGAATTCAACTGAATTTATTGATCATTACATAGAATTCAATTAAGA